CTCAGTAACAGTTGGACGGTAGTAAAAAGTCATAGCAAACCCTGTAGCTACTTGTACTAAAAAACAAGTAAGTGTAATTCCTCCTAGACAATAAAATATATTGACATGAGGGGGAACATATTTACTGGTTATATCATCTGCAATCGCCTGAATCTCGAGACGTTCTTCGAACCAATCATAGACTTTATTGAGATAGGTAAACGAATAGTACTCCCCCTCAGAGAACCGTATCTGAAAATTTCATCTCGTACAGCTCAAACAAAAAACCAAAGTATTGTTTTACTTGGAAGGGCGATGGATTTGCAACTTTGTAACCAACCCCCCCTTTTTCACGTCTATGAGGAGACGAGTTATTATTTGTGGTTATAATGCTAAAATATCAAGTCGGCTCATTGATCGTTACTGGCCTGTTGAATCTTCTATTTTCCTATTCACCGCTTCTTTTCTGTGATTTGTGATTTTCGTTGTGTCTACTCTAGGTTTACTCTTCTTTTTTTGATAGGAATTCTCTTGTTAAGAACCTATTAATCGATTGAAACCTCAGATTCATACTAGAACCACGATGATTAATTAAAAGTACAAAATAAGTCCAAAGATTCTATGAGTAAGAACCATTAGATGATCATTTATTCAACGAATAGATATAATAACTCAAAATAAAAAGAAAGTTTTATCCTTTGATCAAAATCATCAATCAATAAGGGAAATTTGTTGAAAAAGAAGAAAAAACCCTTTTGATTTAGAACTTATAACACCCTTTGGCAAATTGGCAAATTTTTTTGATAGCCCGGTCGCGGGGTCTGAATAGTAAGTAGGAATCATAGTTATTGATTGGGATTTATTTCATATATTCCGTGCTCCAGATACTAGAATAAATATCTGACGATGAAAAACCATCTCTATAAAGATGACAGACTCCTTCTCTGTACTACCAATAGGATCAATTAGAACAAGTCACACACTCATATTCCGGAAATACAGAAAAAAAGAAATTCCACGATCGAACTACCAATAAAGAGATAATGGGATAAAAATACGAAACCAAAATACTTTACTTTGTATTCGTATTAAAAATCTAAGAATTGACCTTTCTTGTAAGAATCTAATTCATTGAAATTCCATCCAGTAAAACGGAAGAATTATAAATTTCTAAAATAATAGATAGGAATACTGCAAATAGAGCCATTGCAACACCCATCAAAGGAGTGGTTCCCCATCCAGGAGCTACTTTACCATATTCTGAATTCAATGGTTTTAATAAACTACCTACAGCAGTTTGTCTTGGTCCCGATCTAGAACCGCCCTCAACGCTTTGTGTAGCCATAAATCCTCTTCTTTTTTATTCATTGAGATCTGTTGACTTTGTATACCATTCCGTTGTAAATAAACGATCTTATCATAGATCCATAGAGCCGTGGTAGTCTTTGAAGTTATATAATAATGGAAACAGCAACCCTAGTCGCCATCTCTATATCTGGTTTACTTGTAAGTTTTACTGGGTATGCCTTATATACTGCTTTTGGGCAACCCTCTCAACAATTAAGAGATCCATTCGAAGAACACGGGGACTAGTTGAAGTAATGAGCCCCCCAATGTTCAATGTTATGTTGGAGGGCTCATTACTTCAATTAATAGGATGAAAAATCATTTCATCTTTTTAGTTGGAACTTTCGGCGGTTCTCGAAAAAAGATAGCGAAAAAAATTATCCCTAGAGTCGAGACTAAGAGGAATGTATAAACCAATGCTTCCATAAATTTGATCATGCTTTACAATTATAGCTTCCATACCTGTTTGTTGTGGATTATCCCCTGGATAAAGAAATACGAACAAGAGTCAATGAAAAGATTAAAGAAAAGATGCCAATTTATATTTCCACATTAATCTATTCTATATCAACTAAAAAAAGAAAAGAAAAAAGATAAGAGAGAAATCTTGTATTAGACTACCTGTCTTCTTGTCGTTGGATCTCCAAGTTTTTGGAATGCTCCAAATTCCACTTGAGCATCCAAATCCGGGTCAATACCAGCAAAAACATCCCTAAACAAGGTTCTAGCACCATGCCAAATGTGTCCGAAGAAGAAGAGCAGAGCAAACGATGCATGCCCAAAAGTAAACCAACCCCTTGGACTGCTACGAAAAACACCATCTGATTTCAAAGTAGCACGATCTAATTCAAAAATTTCACCTAATTGAGCACGTCTCGCATATTTTTTCACAGTCGCAGGATCACTATAACTGACTCCATTAAGTTCGCCACCATAGAACTCAACAGTTACACCGACTTGTTCGACACTATACTTCGATTCTGCCCTTCTAAACGGAACATCGGCCCTAACAATTCCGTCTCCGTCTACCAAAACAACCGGAAATGTTTCAAAAAAAGTAGGCATACGGCGTACAAAAAGTTCACGCCCTTCTTTATCTCTAAAAATAGGATGCCCTAACCAACCAACAGCTATTCCATCCCCGTTGTCCATTGATCCTGCTCTGAACAACCCCCCTTTTGCCGGATTATTCCCGATGTAATCATAAAAAGCTAATTTGTCGGGAATTTTAGACCAAGCTTCTGATAAACTTTGATTTTGAGCTAATCCAGCGCCAACTCTTCGATATATTTCTTGCTGGAAATATCCCTGATCCCATTGATACCGGGTGGGACCAAATAATTCGATAGGGGTAGTTGCTGAACCATACCACATAGTTCCCGCAACAACAAAAGCGGCAAAAAAGACAGCAGCGATACTACTGGAAAGCACGGTTTCAATATTTCCCATACGTAATCCTTTATACAGACGTTGGGGTGGACGGACACTAAGATGAAATAGGCCTGCTAATATGCCTAAAGTGCCCGCTGCAATATGATGAGAAGCTATTCCTCCCGGAATAAAAGGATCAAAACCTTCTACCCCCCACGCTGGATTTACAGGTTGTACCTTTCCGGTTAGTCCATAAGGATCGGACACCCATATTCCAGGACCGTACAATCCTGTTACATGAAATGCGCCAAAACCAAAACAAGCCAACCCTGAAAGAAATAAATGAATTCCAAAAATCTTGGGCAAATCCAAAGAGGGTTTTCCTGTACGTTCATCACAAAATATTTCTAAATCCCAATACACCCAATGCCAGATAGCCGCTAAGAAGCACAACCCAGAAAACACAATATGTGCACCGGCCACACCTTCGTAACTCCAAATACCCGGATTCGTTATAGTTCCCCCTGTAATACTCCAACCGCCCCATGAATTGGTTATTCCTAAACGAGTCATAAACGGTATAACGAACATACCTTGTCTCCACATTGGATCAAGAACGGGATCAGAGGGATCAAAAACTGCTAATTCATATAGAGCCATCGAACCAGCCCAACCAGCAACTAAGGCTGTATGCATTATATGGACAGAAAGCAAACGACCGGGATCATTCAATACGACGGTATGAACACGATACCAAGGTAAACCCATGGAAATACCTCTTTATCAACGAAAAATAGACACTATGTAACTTTATTGCATTAGCAAAAACTATGCTATGAACCTCCCCTTTTTGGAATTATCTTCAAGAAAGGAGTAATATTTGTTCTATTCTTTTTTTTTAGTAAAAACGGAACAATTTGGTTCCTAGTAAGAAAGAGAAGCAGATCTATTCTATACCCGATAAGGAACAATACGCAATGGGGTTAATCCCATTTTCGATCAACAAATGCATCTATATTTAGGAATCATTCAAAAGAACTATTCGGAATCGTAAACATTTTGATCGATTTATGACTCAAATATGATAAAAGACAATATTATTAAGCCAATAAATGCATTGTTACGCTTCCATATCAAAGTCCAATATAGTACTTAATTCTTTTTTCTTTCATTTTATGCCTATTGGTGTTCCAAAAGTACCTTTTCGAAGTCCTGGAGAGGAAGATGCCTCTTGGGTTGACGTATAGTGCGACTTGTCAGATATATTGGGTCATATGGGATTTCCCCCGTTCTCTCCCCCGATTGAGATATCCTATGTTTCGGCCAAAAAAGATTGAATTACCAATAATTTGGAACGTGAAATGCAATTCGATTTGAGGGATATTCAAATTCATATTAGCAATTAGAATAATTTATGGTTGAATTTTTTGGAACACTAAAATGAAGTTTTCATAAGTAAAGTATTAAGGCTCCCTTTAGAAAAAAACATTTTTAATTTCTTTTTTATTTATTACTACGTATACCCATAGATAATAAAAGATTATTATTGAATAATATTTGAGAGTAATAGTAATATCAAACTTTTCACTTTAAACGAATCCAGCGAGGAAAGAAATAAATACATGTTTAATATTTTGCATTGATAGAAGATATGAAATCAATTGAAAAAAAAATGAAGTTGTAAAAAAAAGACGTAATATTATTGACATTTGTCCTATATGTGCAAATCAAAATTGGGCAGATTTTTACTCGGAGTAGAGCATAAACCTAAAAGAATTGAAAAGACCTTTTCAGGAACAAGAAAAGAACATCGTGATTAAAATGAAATCGCGAAGAAGCAATGCATCAATGATAAGTTAATTCGATATGTTTAATCTTAATGTATTTTTTTTTTGAGAGGGAAGGGGCACAAAACGAACTCATTTCGTTCTTGAAAAAATGAAGAAAATTCGTTTCATTAATATACGAAATTTTCGAATTTCTTAGAATTAAGAAACCGCTCTCAAAACTAAACTAAATAAATAACTAAATAAATAATATATATATAAATAGTTTAATTTTAAAAAGAAAGAGGGCTGGAATCTACACATTGAGTCGTTTTTTCTCAATTTTTGTTGAACCGTATGCATCAAAAGGTGCATGTACGGCTCTTACGGGATACAAATTTGATCCTAATCAACCGACTTTATCGAGAAAGATTACTTTTTTTAGGCCAAGAGGTTGATAGTGAGATCTCGAATCAACTGATTGGTCTTATGGTTTATTTGAGTATAGAGAATGATAACAAGGATTTGTATTTGTTTATAAACTCTCCTGGCGGATGGGTAATCCCGGGGGTCGCTATTTATGATACTATGCAATTTGTTCAACCTGATGTGCATACAATATGCATGGGATTAGCGGCTTCAATGGGATCTTTTATACTCGTCGGTGGAGAGATTACCAAACGTCTAGCATTCCCTCACGCTTGGCGCCAATGAATTTTTTACGAAAAAAAGACTATGCATGAAATTAGGAAAATTAAGTAATAATAGCATGGCACATCGAATTCGATATACGAATTTTTTTTTTCAAAACATTCAATTATATATCGAAAGAGTAGTATGAAATTAGTAGGAAGGGTCTTCCCCATTTTATCTTCGCTATTGTCGGGACCCATTTTAGCGTCACAAACCTTTTTTTTATTTTCCCACCGAAGACTTTTTAAAAATTCCGATATTTATATTTATTGATATACTTATGAATATACTTTTAAAAGAGTAAAAATAAAATAAATCAAAACTTTGGGATTGCTGAATCACAGAGGAGATAAATATATAAAGCAACGGAGCCATCATAGTATTTTGGTAACTACTCTGAAATCGGAAAGGAAGGATGGTAATTGGATCGTTTGACGATGTCAATCCGATAAACCTTAGAATTTCTATATATTTTCTATCTTTTTAATTGATGATTCTTTGATGGAAGGTCAAACTGAATTCCATTCTAGAGCCGTATGCAATGCCTAAAGGATGCCCGTACGGTTGTTCTATACTTTCTTTTTTTCTTTATCTCTTTCCATCTCATAATCGAGATAGAAGAACCTTTTGTTCCATCATCAGGGTAATGATACATCAACCTGCGAGTTCTTTTTATGAGGCACAAACGGGAGAATTTATCCTAGAAGCAGAAGAACTACTCAAATTGCGAGAAACCATTACAAGGGTTTATGTACAAAGAACGGGCAAACCCTTATGGGTTGTATCCGAAGATATGGAAAGGGATGTTTTTATGTCAGCAACGGAAGCCCAAGCTCATGGAATTGTTGATCTTGTAGCAGTTGAATAAAAAATCAAAATAGCATCAAAATTGCAGTAGGGGGAATAAGTTTAAATAAATCGACAATTTTGATTTCTTTATTTAGTTATTACCGGATTCAATAATATCTTATTCATCCATTCCATGGGAAAGTAATTCATAATTAGCCGGTTAGGATCAATCTAAACCAACCCATTCATTATGGATCCGATTCAACATGCCAACTATTAAACAACTTATTAGAAACACAAGACAGTCAATCCGAAATGTCACGAAATCCCCCGCTCTTGGGGGATGCCCTCAGCGACGAGGAACATGTACTAGGGTGTATGCGCGACTCGTTCAGATCATTTCTAATAGAAAGAAGGAACCCCCTTTTCCAGTATCAAAGATCAGTACTATTTTTTAATTTAAATTAAAATAGAAGAAAAGGGGAAATCGAAGAAAGAAGTACGTACGTTCACTATATCAAACTAAAAAAGATCTATTGGATTCTTCCATTGGATATGAAATTTATGGTTTGCATTGGTGCAAATTGAATTCACTCCATTTTCAAAATTGAAGATGATAAAAAAATTCCTCATTGGTAACGAATGTTTATCCATTAAGCGAGCAACTATTATTTTGAAAACCCAATTTGACTATGAAAAACGGACTAAGAGGGTCAGCTACCCCAGCAAATCTTCATAATTAAATATCGTTACTGTATAAGTAGATCTCATTGTGAAAGACTTTTTACTAGATCATGGGTAGAGCAAAAGAATGTGAACTGTACAAGTTAGCAATAATATTCATTAAATGAAGTCGAAGTAAAGGACTCCGGTGTATAGAGAGGACCTCACCGTTTTAGAAAGAACCATAGAAACGATGGAACCCACGATTTCCCTTTTATATATATAGGCATTCAACTCAAAATAATAAATTGTATCGATACTAGGTATCAAAAAACGAAAACAGAAAAAATATTCTATTAAAAGAAATTCAAATAAATAGAAATGAATAGGAATAAATAAATCGTGGGCGGGAAGGTTATAGTAGCAAAAGCCATTGGAATTCTTATTTTATACATTGGAAGAATGCGTGTTGTTATTACTAAACTAGTAAATTGGAAAAGAATAACTGAAAGAAAGGAAATCCATTAGTTATTCATTAAGGTTTCATTTATTCAATGACCAGAATTACACGAGGATATATAGCTCGTAGACGTCGAACAAAAATTCGTTTATTTGCGTCAAGCTTTCGTGGAGCTCATTCGAGACTTACTCGAACAATTATACAACAGAAAATCAGAGCTTTGGTTTCGTCTCATCGAGATAGAGATAAGCGAAAGAGGGATTTTCGTCGTTTGTGGATCGCTCGGATAAATGCAGTAATTCGTAAGAATTTTATATCCTATAGTTATAGTCATTTTCTACACAATCTGGACAAGAACCGGTTGCTTTTTAATCGTAAAATAGTTGCACAAATAGCTATATTAAATAGGAATTGTCTTTATATGATTTCTAATTCGATCAAAAATAAATAAATTCTTCAATTTTAAGGAAAAATTGGAATTGTAAGTTCGACTATTGAAAATGCCATTTTCTGGAGAATGAACTCCGGGAAAGTAGAATCAAAATTAGTATGATAAAGATAAAGTCGCTCAAAATGAAATGAGCAACCAAACACGTCCAATAAATATCCAATACAAAAAGATTGCTTCTTCGCCGATTCTTGTTTTTTTTTTTTTACGATAAGTAGGAGAAATCCAATCAAGATTAGATTGGATTCTCGAATTCTTCGAATAAAACATCAAACTCTATTTCAGTTGTCGAATTTGAATCCAAATTCAAATTGAAGAGGAAAGTAAGCCTACTTTTTTTATTTATTCCGGATTCTAAGACCATTAGCTCTGGCAGTCGATTCGCTTCTTTCAAATTGTTTATCATTATTAAGAAAGGGTAATAAAGATAAAATACGAGCTTGTTTTATAGCAATAGTAATTAATCGTTGTTGTTTTAAGGTCAATCTATTCACCCGTCTGGATAATATTTTTCCTTGTTCACTAATAAATCGACTAATTAAACTCATGTTTCTATAATCAATTCGATCCCCCGATTGGATCGGGGGCAAACGCCTACGAAAAGATCGTTTGGATTTCCGAAAGAGTCGCTTGGATTTTTCCATACTTTGTTTATTCCTTATCTCGAAAATACTATTTCAATCCGATCCAAAATCATTTTGAATTAAAAAAAAAAAGATTGGTTTTTTTTTATTTTGAGTTAATTCAATTCTGTTAACTAAACTATTAAAATCTAGAATAATAGGGTCTCTCGAATAGAGAATATGTCCTTTTTTTGTTCCTGATATAAGAGTGATACACAAATAAAAATAACTTGGAGTTGGTTTATTTCTTTATCTCCCCGTGAATCATATGTTTGTAACAATAGGGACAGAATTTTCTCAATTCCAAGCGACTCGGCGTATTGTGTCGATTCTTTTGAGTAATATATCTGGAAATCCCTCTTGATTCCTTATTAAGTCCGTTTCGAAGACAATTGCTACATTCCAAAATAACTGTTACTCGAGCATCTTTTCCCTTGGCCATGACCCTCCTTTAGTTTGAGTTTTTGATTCAATCAACTCTTCTTATTTGCTACTCTTGAAGTAACTAGCAAAAATCAAAAAAAGTTGCTAAGTTGAAATTATGAAAGATTTCGTTCCAATCACAATACAATATAATAGAGTAAGAAATATTAAATAGAATTTAGAATTCATTTTTCAAGTTTAAGTGGAAGAAGGAATTAAAACTCTATTGAATTTAGCTATATTGAATTCGATTCCAAGTTATAGTATATAGTACACTATTTCACTTTCCTATCTTGTATTCCAGTTTTTTCATAGACCCCTTTCTGTTCTCACTCTATTTTTTAGAAATCGAATTGAACGCTGAGCTCAAATTTAGCCGAGGTTGAATTCATTTTTTTTCTATCTTTCCTCCTTTCTTTATTTTGTCTCTAAGTATCTAATTGAATTTTGGATAATTCAAAAAAGAGGGGAAGGGATTAGTCATAGATTTTTTGATTATATCTCTAATCTTCTTCACCCCTTCCCATGTTACTAACTAAACTAGTATGAAAAAAAAGGAAATGTCAACGCATCTGGGAATAAACGATTGATCTCTATCAACAAACCCGCTAAAGACCCGAACCAGAGAGTACTTAGTACCGGTGCCACGGAAAGATAGGTTTTTAGATCTCGCATTTTGAATCCTCCTTCTTTATGTTTTAATGTTTTATTAAAATATCTAATGGTAATACATATCGGATATGGAAGTATTTGAGATTCCTTTGTATTTTACACGGGATTCCTAATTTCCATGATTTATTTAAGAGAATAAAAAAGAGATAAGATTCTACCTTTCTAAAAATCAAAAAGTACCTTTCTTCCCCTCCCCCCAGTATTCCCTCGTTCTTTTTTACGATCAGTTTGTTTGATATTCCTATGTATATAAGCATCTTATTATAATAATAGAATATATGTTATATTCTATGAATAATATTATATTCATACGAGATTTTCTCGTAGATATGAGTGAAAAGAAATAAAATAAATATCAAGAAAAATTGTCTATGTTCCTAGATTAATAGGAATGGAAGGAATGGAAAATAAGGTTTTTGAAAACAAGACGGGGATTCTCTACAATGACAATGTAGACCAATTGAAAGAAAGGGATGTAGCGCAGCTTGGTAGCGCGTTTGTTTTGGGTACAAAATGTCACGGGTTCAAATCCTGTCATCCCTACCTGTTACTTCTCTTATGAGAAGTAACAAGGAATCAATTTTAATCGATTCAAATCACACATACATTTTTTTTTATGTTATTCTCTAAGATATTCTAGGTATTCAAGATAAGATTAGAGTGGGGGACAAAAAAAATCCTCTTCTTGGCTGTTAACTATTGTGATAAGAAGACTTTTTATAAGAAATAATAAAGCGCTCTTAGTTCAGTTCGGCAGAACGTGGGTCTCCAAAACCCGATGTCGTAGGTTCAAATCCTACAGAGCGTGATTCTGGGCTTGATTAATCTGAGAATTATATGCAAATTCAAATAATTGAACAGAACAGTAATCTGAATTTGACCTCCTGTTAATTTTTTTTTAAGAAAAGAGGAGGTCAAATTATCAAAAAAAACTGTTAATTAATCAAAGGTCTAACTGATCACCACGTCTGTATTGTAAATATGCAGTTACAAATAATCCCGCTAAAGTAATAGGAATTAGACCTAAGACAATTCCAAATAGAAAAACTTCAATCATTTCAATTTTTTTCTTAAAATAGAAAGGAAAAAAGAGAGGTACTATCTATCACGAAATATTAATTCGTAGTGCCAGGGAATCTCAATGACCAATAATTGTAAATACATCCGGTAATGAACTATAGAATCTCGGAGTACCGGAGAAAGATTTATTTTTCGTTTTATGAGTTGTGCTCATTCAATTAATTTCAAATCAATCGTATCTTGTTGAGACTAATAAAGAGAGCTGAGGTTATAGTTAAAGCTGCTAGTAGAAAACCAAAATAACTAGTTATAGTAAGCATGAAGGGGCTAAATGAAATATGTTCTTTTTCTACATATGTTTAGAAAACATTTCCCTAAGTTTGAAGATAAGACGATAAGAAAAAATAGCAATTGAAACGAAAAAGAATAAGTTCAATTGTTAGTTGTTAATGCATGAAGCAGTCATTACACTAATAACAAAAGACTAAGGGAAGTAGAGTCTAAAAGGGGATAAGTTAATCATTTTGAGCATCTACTCTATTTTTATTTTGTCGATCTTTTGTTTTATCCTATCTATCAAATCGATTTATTAAAATAAAGAGTGAATTTAGACGTTATAATACCCCTTCTCTTCTTTGAAGAGATTATGTGAATGAACCCAGTACTCAACTAATAAATAAGGAAAAATAAACAGAAATCGAATTGATTCAAATAAAATTCAAATAAACAAATCAAATAAGGTAGTCAAATTCCATTCGTAGACCAGTAATCCTTATCATTTTTTTTTCTTTTCTAGTTTCTCGATTGTTTCCCTATTTTTTTATTATATAATTTCAAATTTATTATGAATAAGAGAAATAGATTTTTTTTTAATCAATACTCTATACTCCTCTTACTTGTTACTGTACGAATCAGCAATTCGCTTTAAATGGAATAAACTAAAATGAAAAAAAAAGATTTCAAGAAAACCTTTTCTACAGTTTAGAGGTAGAAACAGGAAATTTTTGAATTTCGCATCAAATTGAATTGGGGAAGTGGAAATAGGATAATTTAACTGCATTTTTTTTATTTTTATAAAAACTAAAAACCAACCCCTTGGATTCACATTTTACCTAACGTAAGTTTTCCGGTTCGAAACCAATAATAATATAATAGAGAGAAATAAACCTTATTTAAATTTAAGAAATTTCATCTCAAATCATCAATTCAGACTTCTACATTGACAAGGAAAAGAAAAAAGAAATTATCTACTAGTCCTTCATTTACATACTGATTCAAATTGCGTTGCTGTCTTAGAGGAAGGATAGCTATACTGATTCGGTATACTCGAAAAAAGCCCTTGGTACAATATTGACGATCTAACAAGGATGAAAAAACGGTAGTGAATTTCCATTTACTGATATCATCTTTTACAGAATCGATCCCCCTTTAATCGTACAAGAATATGCGGAGCTCAGCATGTCTGGAAGCACAGGAGAACGTTCTTTTGCCGATATTATTACCAGTATTCGATACTGGGTTATTCATAGTATTACTATACCCTCTCTATTTATTGCGGGTTGGTTATTCGTCAGCACGGGTTTAGCTTATGATGTATTTGGAAGTCCCCGCCCAAACGAATATTTTACAGAAAGCCGACAAGGAATTCCATTAATAACTGGGCGTTTTGACTCTTTGGAACAACTTGATGAATTTAGTAGATCTTTTTAGTTTTAGGAGGAACCAATGACTATAGATCGAACCTATCCAATTTTTACAGTCCGATGGTTAGCTGTTCATGGACTAGCTGTACCTACCGTTTCTTTTTTGGGATCAATATCAGCAATGCAGTTCATCCAACGATAAACATAATAAAAATTAGAGAGATATGACACAATCAAACCCGAACGAACAAAATGTTGAATTGAATCGTACCAGTCTATACTGGGGGTTATTACTTATTTTCGTACTTGCTGTTTTATTTTCTAATTATTTCTTCAATTAATAAAAAATAAAGTAAGAGAAGAAAAGAGACTGGTAGAATATGAAATATTAATTAGGAATTTGCTTATCTCATTCGGAAGGATCGCATCTCATACTTATCTATGACTGTATGTGTCTCTAGCATGACAACTTGATGAAATGGCGGAGGAAGCAAGATAAATGGCCGATACTACTGGAAGGATTCCTCTTTGGATAATAGGTACTGTAACTGGTATTCTTGTGATTGGTTTAATAGGTATTTTCTTTTATGGTTCATACTCAGGGTTGGGCTCATCTCTGTAAGAATCTAAAATAATCTAATAATCGGATGAACTGAGTTGGAGACATGAAAGCTTAAGAACTCAAGGGATCCCTTGAGTTCTTAAGCTTTCATAATAGAATATAAATATATTATTTTTAATATATTATTTTTATTTAATATATTATTTTTATTTCAATTTGAAAATTCAAATTATATTTGAAAAATGTCATTCATTGATTTTGAACATCTATTATTGAAGCATAGTATCTATCTTTCAAAGTTAGACTGAAATTACTTGATTTCGTTTTCCTAAATGAACCAATTATAATATATCTATTTGACGAGTACAGATATTATTCAAATCCTTTCTTTTCTAATAAACCTCCATTAAGTTCTATTTTCTCCAAAAATTGCGCTCTATTTTCTATTTTTTGATTGCTCACTACTCGAATCTATATTTGAATTAAATATAGAAATAGAAGAAACAAAAAGGTTCTGAGAAATCCGTAAAAAAATCAAAAAATAGAAAATAAGATTAAGAATAGTTATCTTAGACGAACGGGATCAAAAACTATTCTTGTTGTCGTCACAAGAAAGAAATGTGCAAAATTTCTTTCTTGTGACGACAACAAGAATAAACTAAGAAAATAAACGCTTTCTATTCTGCACTTACTTATTATCTGAAGTTTAGTATTCTGTATTCAATGAAATTTTCTCTTTTATTAGAATAGAAAACTATTAAGACATTCTCTGATAAGAGTAAGAGAGTCACTCGGTTCAATTTTGATTGAAAAAAAAAATAAGAGATAAAGTCAAAAAAATTTCTTTATAATATTCTTACTATGAATAGGAATAGAGTATAAGGAACTCCCAATGACTTCGAAACAAGCAAAAATGGGTTCATAATTTTTGATCATGCAGAACACCAATAAGAATTTGATTCCTTTTCCTTTCCGAAGTTGAGATTTATAAATTTGCAAATCTAAAAATTCATTTCGGATAATTGAACCTTCTCAAACTGTTTCTTCTTTAGAACCAAAAAGATTTGTGCCAAAATAACAGATGCCAGGAAGAACAAAAGACCTTGGACACGTAATGGATCTTGAAGTACTATTTCAGCATCCCCTTGACCAAATCCACCCACATTAGGATTACTCGTTAATGGCTGATCAAGTTTGATAGATTCGCCCTCTGAAACCAGAAGCTCTGGCCCTGGCGGAATAATATCAACCACTTGACGCCCATCTAACGTATCCGCTGCTATAGTTATTTCGTATCCCCCCTTTTCTTTTCGTATGATTTTACTTACTCTACCAGCCGCTGTAGCGTTATAAACCGTATTGTTACTCTTGTTCCCGTCGGGATAAATTTGACCCCTTCCTCTGTTCCCCCCCACATATATGGGATATTTTAAGAAGTGAACATCTTTATTATTAGCGGGATCCGGGGAAAGAATAGGAAAAGTTATTTCACTATATTTCTGACCAAGAATAGGACCTATAACAAGAATATTTTTTTGAGTGGGTCGATAGCTCTGAAAAGAAAGATTGCCTATCTTTTCTTTCATCTCGGGTAAAATACGATCCGGGGGTGCTAATTCAAATCCTTCAGGTAAAATAAGAACAGCACCCACATTCAACCCCCCCCTTTTTCCATTAGCAAGAACTTGTTTCACTTGCGTATCATAAGGAATTCGAACAACTGCTTCAAATACAGTATCAGGAAGTACTGTTTGCGGAATCTCAATATCCACGGGCTTATTAGCTAAATGGCAATTGGCACATACAATACGCCCGGTTGCTTCGCGCGGATTTTCATAACCCTGCTGAGCAAAAATGGGATACGCATTTGAGATAGATGCTTGAGTGATGATATATATCATAAACGATACGGAAATAGATTGAATAATTTCTTTCTTTATCGTGATCCAAGAAAAAAAAAGGTTATTTTGAATTTGCATAGTCCAATCATTGATCCCAAAAATTTCTACAATAAAATGAGGTAGGTCACTGGGATAGTTCCCTATCCATAAGTCTGCTATTTACGTAAATTCTTTTATGCGAATATAAAATATTCGAGGGGAAATCTCCGTAGGTTCGAAGGAGTGGGTACGTCTTAAAATGCTTTGCTTATGTGCAAAGTAAGAAATATTCGAGTTGGATCAGTCATTCATTGAATGATAAATCACTACAAGTGATGGAGATAGACGATTTAAATAATGGAAGATCCAATATTTAAAAATTGTGTCTATAATGACTGGAAAAGTAGAAACAAGGCCAGATATAATTTTCTCATTATGAACAAATCCAAAATCTTTGTAGACATAGCCAATCATTAGTTCCCAACCATGGGGCGAATGGAATCCGATACATAAATCAGTTAATAAAAGAATAGAAAAAGCTTTTATTGTGTCACTTAAATTATATAGAAATTCTTGAACCCAAGAGTTAAGAATAAGAAGTTCTTTATTACCTAGAATTGAATAAGCACTCAAAATAATGAAACAGATTATATTTGTCGAGAAGTGCAAAATCATATGGATATGATCCTCATTGTTTATCTTTATCAATTGGATCGTTTCTTTGTGGATTCCTATATGAGCCCTTTGCAACCCTATTTCCGGGTATTCTTTTATTATTTCGTCCAATAGAAAGAGTTCTTCTAATTCGATGAATTTTTCTATAATACTCTTTTCTTGAATATCAGTCAAAAAAGTTTCGGATTGTGTAGTATTCCACCAATCAGTAACCCAAGATTCAACACTTTTCTTAAATGAAAGAGAAACCCACCAAGGCAAAAATACTATAGATATAAGAGAAAGAAAAGGGAGAAATGCTTTCTTTTTTTCCATTTTTCATCTTTGAATTGCTAATGAACTCGCCTCATTCTTCGAATCTATGCGCTGCGATCTACTATTTTTATCAAACATAAGTTCTATTCTAAGGCATCGAACCCCGGAATCTATTCCTTTTTTTTTTGATTTCCCATTCATTGATTATGAATCTAGAAAGAATATAGAATAAGAAAGAGTCGACTTTAAATGAAGAAATAATAAAAATCTTGTTTACAGATAATCTAATTGATCCAATTGGAAACTGCTTCGCGTTCTCGATGAATGCTAAAGCGAAACTAAAAAAAAACAAACATTTCAAGGAATAGTATTCCAATTTCGACTTAAAAGAACTCCCCTTGTTCTTTTTTGATTTATAGAAATATTTTGATTTGCTATTTAATTTCAAAATACTTCAATTGGTACGCGCAAAAAATAGGCCAATTTGGCAGCTTTTTGCTCAATTTCACCCAGGGTCAAATTCTCATCAGTACGCGTCAATGGAATGGCTCCCTGTCCTTTGATTTCCATATAAAGGATACGACGAGGATAAATGCCCTCTTTAACTTCTATTCTGATCGACTGAATATCCTTCATACGGAATCGTAGGAAGATGCGACGCTTTTTCCCAGGAAATCCCCAACGAAAAATACACACTATTCCTTCTTTTAGATCGAATCGATCATAGCCACTCCCCACATTCCACGAAATTGTACACCACAAATAGGAACTAATAAAGAGACCCGCGATCCCGTAGAAGGACATCACGATCCCTTGTGGAAAAAAAACGATTTGCTGATATGGAACTAAAGATATAAAATTCTTACCGAGATAGCTGGAAGTTCCAACTAAGACGAATCCTAATGAACCTAAAAAAAGGATCAAGGCCCAGAAGAAATTACTTAGTTTTCGAGACCCCACTAGACGTTCTATCCATATATGTTCGGATCGCCAACTCATATTAGATCTAGTTGCATTTTTTTTTTATTGGAATGGAGAAACTTTTTGTTTCCGAAGTAACTCTCATCAACTAGTGCCATTCGCATGGAACCCTTTCCTTTAGGAATAATCGGAGTAATTCGTCGAATGGGTTAGGTATAAAATAAAAGAATATCCCTTTTTTCGGATCTTCTAGAAATATCTACATACATATAGATAGATCGACTTTCCGTTTCAGGCATCTGCCTCGATTCCAATCTATTTGGAAATAATTCGAAACTTATTTCCCTATATTGTTTGTATATTTCGAGCATCTATTTACGGATATATAAGAGCTGCTTCATTTATGCCCCTATGTTATACCATAACATACTCTACTAAATGCACATCTGTGTTAGCTATATCTAAGTCTTGAAAAAAAATGGATGAGATTTGAACCCATAAGATCTAAGAAATCTTGTTTTTTTGAACATGAAGAAATAAAGACGCCATTGCAATTGCCGGAAATACTAGTCCTACTAACGGCACAAAAATAGAGGGTAAGCTATTGAGAGTTGTCATAGAATGGGTACCTCGATTGAATATTTAGACCTGTTATTACTATAAACATATCTTATACTAATTCTTAGTAGTATTCTATACTAATTAGTATATCGAAGTGAGTATTCTATATAATAGAAATAATAATAATAGAAATAATAGAATAGAAATACAATTCTATATATCTTATTATCTATTATTATCAACTAGAAATCAAAATGAAATCGAAAATAGAGAAATTCCCGAGATTAAATAAATAGAAATTAATTCAATACAATATTATCTTATTTCTCTTTCGATATGAAAGATATAAATATATGGATGATAATCCAGTCTTGTCTGAAAATTTAATTCAATTCCAATTTTGATATTCAATTTTATTTAGAGTTAAAATTAATATCAAAATCAAAATAAAGAGTTTCTTCCGAATTGAATTTCGTAAACTATTCTGTTATAATTTTTAATTCAATCCAACAATACCAGTTATTAGTAAAAAAATAGGGGCTTAGGGGGAGATTCGAGTAGAAAGAAAAGATACTCTATATCGATATTTTCTCTATTTGAATTCGCGATACATACGCAACAAGAAGGGAAGACGACCTTCGGTTTCTTTTTCTTGCCTAATTTGAATTTCGCAGAAAAAAGAATTTTCTTTTTTACTTATGTTGTTTGTTGTTAAAAGAGGTTTCTTTCCCGACCCCTAATCAGGAAGA